GTTATTGTAGCTCACACTAAAGCATGGCACTGAAGATGCCAAGACGGACATCAAAATATCCCAATAACATAAAGATTTGGTCCTAATCTTAATGTTACTTTTTACTAAACCTACACATGTAAGTATCAGCAAACCAGTGAAAATGCCCTAAAAGTCACATCAGACAAAAGGAGCTGGTATCAGGCACGCCACAGTCAGCCCAAAACACCTTGCTTTGCCACATCCCCAAGGATATTACAACAGTGATTAACATTAAGCAATAAGCATAAGCTTGACTTAGTTATAGTAAACACAACGGGCTGGTAAATCTCGTGCCAGCCACCGCGGTTATACAAGAAGCCCAAAGCAACAACAACCAACGGCGTAAAATGTGGCTAAACTAAATTCATCACAAACCTAAGATTGACCTACTCACTAAACCGTCATACGTAAAGCATAAATTAACTCGATACAAAAAATAATCTTAGCACAACAGAAAACTTGAACCCACGATTGTTAAGACACAAACTGGGATTAGATACCCCACTATGCTTAACCCTAAACTTAGATGTTTCTAATACAATAACATCCGCCAGAAAACTACGAGCAAAACGCTTAAAACTCCAAGGACTTGGCGGTACCTCAAATCCACCTAGAGGAGCCTGTTCTATAATCGATAATCCACGTTAAACCTTACCATCCTTTGCCAACCCAGCCTATATACCACCGTCACAGCCTACCTTATGAAAGCCAAAAAGTAAGCCCAATAACTCTACAGTTAGTAAGTCAGGTCAAGGTGTAGCCAACTAAGATGGAAGAAATGGGCTACATTTTCTACAACAGAAATAACTACGGAACAGAACCATGAAACATGATCTGAATTAAGAAGGATTTAGTAGTAAATTAAGAACAGAGAGCTTAATTTAAAACGGACCTGAGGTGCGCACACACCGCCCGTCACCCCCATCAACAATTTAACCTAACTGTAAATAACACCCTAAACATACAATAGATGGGGTAAGTCGTAACAAGGTAAGTGTACCGGAAGGTGTACTTGGAATACAAAATATAGCTTAACCCAAAGCATTCAGCTTACACCTGAAACATACCCATTAAACCAGGGTTATTTTGAGCAAACACTTAGCTCAATTAACTAATACCAACCCAACAAACTAAATACTCAAAACAAACCAAACTAAAACATTCTAATTATTAATCCAAGTATGGGCGACAGAAAAGATAAAAGAAGCAATATAAATAGTACCGTAAGGGAAAAGTGAAAAACTGAAATATTTCAAACCTAAAGCAAAAAAAAGCAAAGATTAACCCTTGTACCTTTCGCATTATGATTTAGCCAGTAACACCTAAGCAAAGAGAACTTAAGTCTAGGACCCCGAAACTAAGTGAGCTACTTAAAGGCAGCCGACCACCCACACTAAAGCTGTAGTCATCTCTGTGGCAAAAGAGTGACAAGACCATTAAGTAGAGGTGACAAGCCTAACGAACCTAGTGATAGCTGGTTGCTCAATAAAAGAGTATAAGCTCAACCCTAAACATCCCAAAAACAATTTAAAAGTCACAAGAAAAGTTTAGGAGCCATTCAATTAAGGTACAGCTTAATTGAAACAGAATACAACCTAAAATGAAGGATAAGACTACACAAAATATCAACGTAGGCCTTAAAGCAGCCATCACTAAAGAAAACGTCAAAGCCCTACCATTACAAATATCAACAACATTCTACCCCTCAAACAACACTGAGCCATTCTACCAATATAGAAGAAATTATGCTAAAATGAGTAACAAGAAGAAAAACTTCTCTATTACGCCAGCTTAAATCAGAACAGACAAACTACTGATTATTAACAGCCAAATAAAAACAATACTACTAAACAAAACATATAACATAAACTGTTAACCCAACACAGGCGCGTAAAACAAGAAAGATTAAAATCTGTAAAAGGAACTAGGCAAACACAGGACCCGACTGTTTACCAAAAACATAGCCCCCAGCAATAACAAGTATTAGGGGTGATGCCTGCCCAGTGACAATGTTCAACGGCCGCGGTATCCTAACCGTGCAAAGGTAGCGTAATCACTTGTCCTTTAAATAAGGACTAGTATGAAAGGCTAAACGAGGCCCTATCTGTCTCTCACAGATAATCAGTGAAATTGATCCCCTCGTGCAAAAGCGAGAATATAAATATAAGACGAGAAGACCCTGTGGAACTTAAAATAAAACATCAACTGACACCTAATACACCCCAAATGGGACACAAACTACTAAATACCTGATGTACATTTTTGGTTGGGGCGACCTCGGAGTAAAACAAAACCTCCGAAAAAAGAACATACTCCTTACTTAGACAAACAACTCAAAGTGCCCACAGCAAAATGATCCAATTTATTTGATCAACGAACCAAGCTACCCCAGGGATAACAGCGCAATCCCGTCACAGAGTCCCTATCGAAGACGGAGTTTACGACCTCGATGTTGGATCAGGACATCCTAATGGTGCAACAGCTATTAAGGGTTCGTTTGTTCAACGATTAAAGTCCCACGTGATCTGAGTTCAGACCGGAGTAATCCAGGTCGGTTTCTATCTATAACTAAATCTTTTCCAGTACGAAAGGACAGAAAAGATAAGGCCTATACATAATCACGCCTCAAACTTACATTAGTGATCACAACTAAACTAACAATAAGAACACCCTTACCAACCCAAGACCAAGGGTTAATTGGGGTGGCAGAGCCAGGTAATAATGCAAAAGACCTAAACCCTTTACTCAGGGGTTCAACTCCCCTCCCCAATAAATGCCCACATTAATATCTAACCTATTAGCCCCCATAATATACATAATCCCAATTCTAATCGCCGTAGCCTTCTTCACCTTAATCGAACGAAAAATGCTAGGCTATATACAATTTCGCAAAGGCCCAAACATCGTCGGTCCTTACGGACTACTACAACCAGTAGCTGATGGCATAAAACTATTCACAAAAGAACCCGTCTACCCTACAAACTCATCCCAAACACTATTCATGCTCGCACCAACCCTTGCCCTATTACTAGCATTATCAATCTGAATACCACTACCAATACCATTTCCCCTAGCCAACCTTAACCTAGGCCTACTCTTTCTAATCGCCATCTCAAGCTTTATAGTATATTCAATTTTATGATCAGGTTGAGCCTCAAACTCAAAATATGCCTTAATAGGAGCTCTCCGAGCAGTCGCACAAACCATTTCCTACGAAGTGACCCTAGGCATTATCCTAATTTCAATAGTCCTATTCTCAGGGGATTTCAACATACAAACCTTCACAACAACACAAGAACCAATACCTTTGATCTTCTCCTCATGACCTTTAATAATAATATGATATATCTCCACTTTAGCAGAAACAAATCGATCACCATTCGACCTTACAGAAGGTGAATCCGAACTTGTATCAGGCTTTAACGTAGAATACGCTGCCGGACCATTCGCACTATTATTCTTAGCAGAATACGCCAACATCCTAATAATAAACATAATCACCACTATCATCTTTCTCAGCTCACCCAACACCACACCAGAACTACTAACCATACTACTCACCATAAAAACCATACTACTATCAGCAGGATTTCTATGAGTACGAGCCTCCTACCCACGATTCCGATACGACCAACTAATATTCCTACTATGAAAAAACTTCCTACCAACCACACTAGCATTATGCCTATGACACACCTCAATAATCATCACTTTCGCCGGACTACCACCCATGATCTAGGACACGTGCCTGAATTTAAGGGTTACCTTGATAGGGTAAATTACAGAGGTTAAAATCCTCTCGCATCCTTAGAAAAATAGGATTCGAACCTACACCAAAGAGATCAAAACTCTCCATACTTCCACTATACTATATTCTAGTAAAGTCAGCTAATTAAGCTTTTGGGCCCATACCCCAACAATGTTGGTTTAAACCCTTCCTCTACTAATGAACCCACACGCAAACATGATTATCATCTCCAGTTTAATTCTAGGACCAGTAATTACAATTACAAGCAACCACTGAATTATGGCATGAATTGGATTAGAAATTAACATACTAGCAATCATTCCACTAATCGCCAAACAACATCACCCACGAGCAATTGAAGCTTCCATTAAATACTTCCTTATCCAAGCTTCCGCCTCATCATTACTTCTATTTGCCATCATCAACAACATCTGAAACTTAGGACAATTCAACATCACACAACCAACCAACACCGCATCAAGCACAATAATAACCGCCGCATTAGCAATAAAACTAGGATTAGCCCCATTCCACTACTGACTCCCAGAAACCCTACAAGGAACTACAACAATAATAACCTTAATCTTAACAACCTGACAAAAACTAGCCCCACTTACCCTACTAATAATAATCCACCAATCCCTAAATACAACACTACTAATAATACTAAGCTTACTATCAATACTAATAGGAGGATGAGGCGGACTAAACCAAACCCAAATACGAAAAATCATAGCATTCTCCTCAATCGCACACCTAGGATGAATAACCATAATCCTAACTATATCCATTAAACTAACACTACTAACATTCTATACATACATTGCTATAACCACAACAATACTTCTAACAATCAAATTACTAGAAACTAACAAAATATCTACAACAATAACATCATGAACAAAATCACCCATTCTAAATGCCATAATGATACTAAACTTAATATCACTAGCAGGCCTTCCCCCATTAACTGGATTTATACCAAAATGATTAATCCTACAAGAAATAACTAAAAACCACATAACAATAATTGCAACTATAGCAGCCATCTTATCACTACTAAGCTTATTCTTCTACCTCCGAATCGCATACTACTCAACCATCACATTATCACCAAACACAACCAACTATCCCCAACAATGACGACATAAAAATAACCAAAAACCCTACCTACCACTAATAATCACAACCTCATCCATTCTCACCCCAATCATACCAACACTTCTAACAACCATTTAAGAAACTTAGGATAATGTTTTCAAACCAGGGGCCTTCAACCCCCCAAATAAGAGCCAAACAACTCTTAGTTTCTGCAACTAAAACCTACAAGATATTATCCTGTATCTTCCAAATGCAAATCGGACGCTTTAATTAAGCTAAAGCTTTCCCTAGACAAATGGGCCTCGATCCCATAAATAATTTAGTTAACAGCTAAACACCCTATCCAGCGGGCTTTTGCCTAAAATTTTTCCCGCTTCAAAAAAAAAGCGGGAAAACCAAGACACCAATTAAAGTGTATTTTCCAGATTTGCAATCTGATGTGAACTTCACTACAAGGCTTGATAAGAAGGGGGTTTGAACCCCTGTGAAAAGGTTTACAGCCTAACGCTTAACTCAGCCATCTTACCAGTGATTTTAACCCGTTGACTATTTTCTACTAATCACAAAGACATCGGCACCCTATACTTAATCTTCGGTGCCTGAGCAGGAATAGTAGGCACAGCCCTTAGCCTACTAATCCGAGCAGAACTAAGCCAACCTGGAACTCTACTAGGAGATGACCAAATCTATAATGTAATTGTCACAGCACATGCTTTTGTCATAATCTTCTTTATAGTAATACCTGTTATAATCGGGGGCTTTGGTAACTGGCTAGTACCTTTAATAATCGGAGCCCCAGATATAGCATTCCCACGAATAAATAACATAAGCTTTTGATTATTGCCCCCCTCCCTACTACTACTTCTAGCATCATCAGGTATTGAAACAGGAGCGGGAACCGGCTGAACCGTATATCCACCACTAGCCAGCAACTTAGCCCATGCCGGCGCATCAGTAGACCTGACTATTTTCTCATTACACCTAGCCGGAGTATCTTCAATCCTCGGGGCCATTAACTTTATTACTACAGCAATTAACATAAAATCCCCAACAATATCACAATATCAAACCCCTTTATTCGTTTGATCAGTAGTTATCACAGCCGTACTGCTACTTCTCTCACTACCAGTACTAGCCGCAGGCATCACAATACTACTTACTGACCGAAACCTAAACACAACCTTCTTCGACCCTTCAGGAGGAGGAGACCCTGTCTTATACCAACACCTATTCTGATTCTTTGGCCATCCAGAAGTCTATATCCTTATTCTTCCAGGATTCGGCATGATCTCCCACGTAGTGACATACTACGCTAACAAAAAAGAACCATTCGGTTACATGGGCATGGTATGAGCAATAATATCAATTGGGTTCTTAGGATTCATTGTATGAGCTCACCATATATTCACAGTTGGAATAGACGTTGATACACGAGCCTACTTTACATCCGCCACAATAATTATTGCCATCCCAACAGGAGTGAAAGTTTTCAGCTGACTAGCCACACTGCACGGAGGACTTATCAAATGAGATGCTGCAATACTATGAGCTTTAGGCTTTATCTTCCTATTCACAATCGGAGGCTTAACTGGTATTGTACTAGCCAACTCATCACTAGACATCGTACTACACGATACATATTATGTTGTAGCCCACTTCCACTACGTACTATCAATAGGAGCTGTATTTGCTATCATGGCGGGCTTTACCCACTGATTCCCACTTTTTTCTGGTTACTCACTACACCAAACCTGAACTAAAGTACACTTCGGAGTAATATTTGCAGGAGTAAACATAACCTTTTTTCCTCAACACTTCCTAGGTCTGGCTGGAATGCCCCGACGATATTCTGATTACCCTGACGCTTATACCTTATGAAACACTATCTCATCAATCGGGTCTTTAATCTCCCTCGTAGCTGTGATCATAATAATATTCATCATTTGAGAAGCATTCTCATCAAAACGAAAAGTTACAATAATTGAACTATCAACTACCAACGTAGAATGACTACACGGATGTCCCCCTCCATATCACACCTATGAAGAACCCACCTATGTACAAAACACAAGAAAGGAAGGATTTGAACCCCCTAAAGCTAGTTTCAAGCCAACCACATGACCTTCATGTTTCTTTCTCAAGACGTTAGTAAATACATTACATGGCTTTGTCAAAGCTAAATAATAGGTTTAAACCCTTTACGACTTAATGGCCCACCCATTACAATTAGGATTCCAAGACGCAATATCACCTATTATAGAAGAACTACTACACTTTCATGACCATACCCTAATAATTGTATTCTTAATCAGCACAATAGTACTTTACATCATTACATCAATAATAATAACAAAATTAACACACACCAACACCATAAATGCCCAAGAAGTAGAAATTATTTGAACTATCCTGCCAGCCATTGTATTAATCACCATTGCATTACCATCATTACGCGTCCTATATTTAATAGACGAAATCAACAACCCATACTTAACCATCAAAGCCATTGGCCATCAATGATATTGAACATATGAATATACTGACTATGAAAATTTAGAATTTGACTCATACATAATCCCAACACAAAACTTACCTAAAGGATACTTCCGACTTCTAGAAGTTGACCATCGTATAGTAGTACCAATAGAGTCTCCAATCCGAATATTAGTCTCAGCCGAAGACGTCCTACACTCATGAGCAATACCATCCTTAGGGGTAAAAACAGATGCTATTCCAGGACGATTAAACCAAACAACCTTCACCATAACACGCCCAGGAATTTTTTATGGACAATGCTCAGAAATCTGCGGAGCAAACCACAGCTTCATACCAATCGTAGTAGAATCAATCCCACTAAACCACTTCGAAAACTGATCCTCACTAATACTATATTAAACACTATAGAAGCTAAACAGGACAAGCACTAACCTTTTAAGTTAGAGAAGAGAGACATCCACCTCTCCTTAGTGACATGCCACAATTAAACCCAAATCCATGATTATATATTTTATTAATTACATGATTAACCTATACACTAATCTATCAACCAAAAATCACATCATTCCTACAAACAAACAACATTATCTACAACCATAAATCACTAAATACCCACCCTTGAAATTGACCATGAATCTAACAATATTCGACCAATTCCTAAGCCCACAAATCATAGGATTACCATTAATAATACTAGCTATAATTTTACTTCCAACAATATGACCTACCCAAAATAACCGATGATTAAACAACCGCCTATTAACCATACAACTATGAACAACTAATATAATTACAAAACAACTAATACTACCAATCAACAAACTAGGACATAAATGATCTATTATATTAATTTCATTAATGATCCTACTACTAACCATCAACCTATCAGGACTTTTACCATATACTTTTACACCAACTACACAACTTTCAATAAATATAGCACTAGCCGTACCATTATGATTAGCCACTGTACTCACAGGATTACGAAACCAACCAACAAAATCACTAGGACACCTACTACCAGAAGGAACACCCATCCCTCTTATTCCAACCCTAATCATTATCGAAACTATTAGCCTGTTTATCCGACCCCTAGCCTTAGGTGTACGACTAACAGCAAACCTTACAGCCGGACATCTATTAATCCAACTTATCTCCACTGCTACTATTGCTATAATACCAGTATCACTGACACTGTCCATACTAACCCTAATAACCCTACTATTACTAACCCTATTAGAACTAGCCGTTGCATTAATCCAAGCATATGTATTCGCACTACTACTAAGCCTCTATTTACAAGAAAACGTCTAATGGCCCACCAAACACATGCCTACCACATAGTCGACCCAAGTCCATGACCCCTAACAGGAGCAACAGCAGCACTATTGTTAACCTCAGGCCTTGCTATATGATTTCACTACAATTCAACAACATTAATAACTATAGGCTTACTAACCACACTCCTAACAATAATACAATGATGACGGGACATCGTACGAGAAAGCACATTTCAAGGACATCACACAATACCAGTACAAAAAGGCCTACGATACGGAATAATCCTATTTATCACATCAGAAGTTTTCTTTTTCATTGGCTTCTTCTGAGCCTTCTACCACTCCAGTCTAGCTCCAACCCCAGAACTAGGAGGCATTTGACCACCAACAGGTATTCACCCCCTAAATCCATTTGAAGTTCCACTGTTAAATACAGCAGTACTACTCGCCTCAGGCGTAACAATTACCTGAGCCCACCATAGCTTAATAGCAGCCAACCAAAACCAATCAATCCAAGCCCTAGCCATCACCGTAATATTGGGGTTATATTTCACAGCACTACAAGCCATAGAATATTATGAAGCACCATTTACAATCGCTGATGGCATCTACGGCTCCACATTCTTTGTAGCAACAGGATTTCACGGCCTACATGTAATTATTGGCTCAACATTCTTAATAGTGTGCTTACTACGACTAATCAAATCTCACTTTACTACAACCCATCACTTCGGTTTCGAAGCAGCTGCATGATATTGACATTTCGTAGATGTCGTCTGACTATTCTTATACATTTCTATCTACTGATGAGGTTCATACTTTTCTAATATATTCAAGTATAAATGACTTCCAATCATTAAGTTTCAGTTTAACCCTGAAGAAAAGTAATGAATACAACAACCTCACTTATCATCATAGCACTAACCATCTCAACCATCCTAATATTACTTAACAACCAATTAGCAACAATAGAACCAAACAGCGAAAAACTATCCCCATATGAATGTGGATTTGACCCATTAAAAACTATACGTCTACCATTTTCAATCCGTTTCTTCCTCAGTAGCAATCCTATTCCTACTATTTGATCTAGAAATCGCACTCCTACTACCACTCCCATGAGCCATACAACTAACCACGCCCATATATACCCTAACATGAACTCTAACTATCCTGTTTCTCCTAACATTCGGTTTCATTTACGAATGAACCCAAGGGGGATTAGAATGAGCAGAATGGGTAACTAATTTAAACCAAAATAGCTAATTTCGACTTAGCCAATCATGATTAATAAAACATGGTTACCCTTATGACACCACTACATTTCAGTTACTTCATCACATTTACCATCAGCATAACAGGATTCATGCTTCACCGAACCTCTTTAATTTCAACTCTACTATGCCTAGAAACTATAATATTATCTCTGTTCATTGCCTTATCATTATACCCAATCCAACTCCAAACCGCATCATTTATATTAAATCCAATATTAATCCTATCATTCTCTGCATGCGAAGCCAGCCTAGGACTATCCCTACTAGTAGCATCATCACGAACACACAACCCAAACAACCTACAAAACCTTAATCTCCTACAATGCTAAAAATTATTATTCCAACAATCATATTAATTCCAACCATCACAATATGTAAACCAACACAGCTATGATACTCTACATTAACACACAGCCTATTTATTTCACTATTAAGCCTACAACTATTCAACCCCTCACTTCAACCAATCATAAACTTTTCAAATAACAATCTAGCAACAGATCAAATATCAACCCCACTAATTATCTTATCATGTTGACTAACTCCATTAATAATTATAGCCAGCCAAAACCACATATCAACAGAACCACTACCACGAAAACGAACCTTCATTATCACTATAATCATACTACAAACACTACTCATCACAACATTCTCAACTACAGACCTAATAATATTCTTCGTACTATTCGAAGCCACTCTCATCCCAACATTAATAATAATCACACGATGAGGTAATCAAATAGAGCGTCTAAACGCTGGAACGTATTTCCTATTTTACACACTAATAGGATCATTACCACTACTTATTGCTTTACTATTACTATACTCTAACACAAACTCATTATCTATCCTCATAATGCAACTAAAACCCCCAATAATAACAAACACATGAACAAACTCAATATGACTACTAGCCACCCTAACTGCCTTTATAATTAAAATACCTCTCTACGGCCTACACCTATGATTACCAAAAGCACACGTAGAAGCCCCAATCGCAGGATCAATAGTCCTAGCTGCCATTCTATTAAAACTAGGCGGATATGGCATTATCCGAATCATACTAACCACTAACTTTCTATCAAAAACACTATATTACCCATTCATAATCCTAGCACTATGGGGCATTATTATAACAAGCTTAATCTGCCTACGCCAAACAGACCTAAAATCACTCATCGCTTATTCATCCGTAAGCCATATAGGCTTAGTTACCGCCGCAACACTAACACAAACAGAATGAGCTTACACTGGAGCCATCACCCTTATAATCGCCCACGGCCTAACATCATCCATACTATTCTGCCTAGCCAATACAAACTACGAACGAATCCACAGCCGAACACTACTATTAACACAAAACATACAACTACTACTACCACTAATAGGCACATGATGATTACTAGCTAGCCTGACTAATATAGCTCTTCCACCAACCATTAACCTTATAGGAGAATTAACCATTATTACCTCACTATTCAACTGATCTAATGCCACAATCATCATCACAGGGGCAGGAACTCTAATTACTTCTATCTACACCCTACACATATTCTCCTCAACCCAATGGGGAGAATTACCACAACATATAAAAACAGTCACACCATCACACACACGAGAACACCTCACCATAACACTCCACATCTTACCGATAGCATTACTAATAATAAAACCAGAACTAATCTGAGGCCCACTATACTGCTTATATAGTTTAAAATCAAACATTAGACCGTGGCTCTAAAAATAGAGGTTTAAATCCCCTTATAAACCAAGAAAGTAATAATAGAAACTGCTAATTACTATTTACTGAGATTAACTTCACAGCTTTCTTATTTTCAAAGGATAGCAGCAATCCAATGGTTTTAGGAACCATCACTTCTTGGTGCAACTCCAAGTGAAAATAATGATAACACTTTTTAACTCAACATTCCTACTAACACTCACAACCCTCATCCTACCACTTATTAACCTACACCCTAATATAAAACCAAAAACCGCTGTAAAAACAGCATTCTTTATCTCTATAATTCCACTAACCACATTCATCTTCTCCAACACTGAATCTATTACTACCAACTGATCTTGAACAATAACCTCTACATTCACAACATCAATAAGCTTCAAATTTGACCAATACTCCATCATATTCACCTCAGTAGCCCTATATGTCACCTGAGCTATTCTAGAATTCACCCAATGGTACATAAAATCAGACCCACACATTACAAAATTCTTCAAATACCTATTAATCTTCCTAATCGCTATAATAACACTAGTCACCGCTAACAATATACTTCAATTCTTCATTGGATGAGAAGGTGTAGGAATCATATCCTTTATACTAATCGGCTGATGGCATAGCCGACTAGAAGCCTGCTCATCAGCCCTACAAGCCATCATTTATAATCGCACAGGAGATATCGGATTAATCTTTAGTATAGCCTGAATAGTAACAAACTTAAACTCATGAGAACTCCAACAAATCTTCTCCCAAACCAACCCAACCCCACTACTACCTCTACTAAGCCTTACCCTAGCAGCAACTGGAAAATCAGCTCAATTTGGTCTCCACCCATGACTACCCGCAGCAATAGAAGGCCCCACCCCAGTCTCAGCCCTACTTCACTCAAGCACTATAGTTGTAGCAGGAATTTTCCTACTCATTCGAACTCACCCAATACTTTCCACAAACAATACAGCCCTGTCAGCTTGCTTATGTTTAGGAGCTTTAACTACCCTATTTACAGCCATATGCGCCATTACCCAAAATGATATCAAAAAAATCATTGCCTTCTCCACATCAAGCCAATTAGGATTAATAATAGTTACCATCGGCCTAAACCAACCCCAACTTGCTTTCCTACACATCTCCATACATGCTTTCTTTAAAGCAATATTATTCTTATGCTCAGGGTCAATCATCCACAACCTGAACAATGAACAAGACATCCGAAAAATGGGTGGATTACACAAACTCCTACCAATCACCTCCTCATGTTTAACCATCGGCAGCCTAGCCCTATCAGGAATCCCATTCCTAACAGGATTCTACTCAAAAGACATTATCATCGAAACCATAAACACATCCCACATAAACGCCTGAGCCCTACTCATAACACTAACAGCAACCTCCTTAACCGCAGCCTACAGTCTACGAATCACAATTCTAGTTCAAACAGGACAACCACGATTTCAACCCATACTTATAATCAACGAAAATTGCCCCAAAACAATTAATCCCATTATCCGCCTAGCAATAGGAAGCATCATTGCAGGCCTACTAATCTCACTAAACACAACCCCCATAAAAACACCACAAATAACCATACCACACCATATAAAAATATCAGCATTAATAGTAACAATCCTAGGCCTAATTCTAGCTATAGAATTAATCACACTAACCAACAAAACTACAAAACCATCAAAAACCCATGCCTTCTCAAACCTATTAATATACTTCAACACCCTAACTCACCGCTCATTAACATTGTTAAACCTAAAATTCAGCCAAAACACCGCAACACACCTAACAGACCTAATCTGATATGAAAACATAGGCCCAAAATGATTAACAAAATTACAAACTAACCCAATCACAACAACATCAACACAAAAAGGCCTAATTAAAATCTATCTCACCTCATTCCTCCTATCCATTATCCTACTATACCTTATCTAATAGAACGAATAGCCCCTCAAGCCAATCCACGAACCAAATCCAACACAACAAACAACGTTAACAACAAACCTCAACCAGCAACCAAAAATATCACACACCCATAATGATAAAACCAAGATACCCCAACAAAATCCAAACGAACATTAAACAAACCATCAGCATCCACCACAACATCCCCATACCCCCCAAAACTTCACAAATTAAAACAAAATACAACCGCACCAACCACTAACAAAACATAACCAACCATGCAAAATAAATCACCATAATCACATCAAGCTGAAGGATAAGGATCCCCAGTCAAAGCTACAGAATAAGCAAAAACTACCAACATGCCCCCCAAATAAATTAAAAACAACACTAAAGAAATAAATGACCCACCCATACCAACCAACATTAAACTCCCAAACACTGCCCCAAAAACCAAACCAACAACCCCATAATAAGGAGAAGGACCAGAAGCTACACTAATAACCCAAAAAACAAAACAAACCTCAAATAAAAACATAAAAAACACCATTATTCTTGCTTGGACTCTAACCAAGACCAATGATTCGAAAAACCACCGTTGTATTCAACTACAAAAACTTAATGGCCATCAACCTACGAAAATCCCACCCAATAATTAAAATCATTAATAACTCACTAATCGACCTACCAAGCCCATCCAACATCTCCACTTGATGAAACTTCGGATCCCTATTAGGTGCCTGCTTAGCCTTACAAATCATCACAGGATTATTCCTAGCTATACATTATTCACCAAATATCTCAACAGCATTCTCATCAATCTCACACATCACCCGAGACGTACAATACGGATGACTAATTCGCAACACACATGCAAATGGAGCCTCACTATTCTTCATGTGCATCTACCTTCACATCGGACGGGGCCTATATTACGGCTCATACCTGTATAAACAAACTTGAAACACAGGAGTAATCCTCCTATTATTAACTATAGCCACTGCATTCATAGGCTATGTCCTACCATGAGGACAAATATCCTTTTGAGGGGCTACAGTAATTACAAACCTATTATCAGCCATACCATACATCGGCACCACAATAGTACAATGAGTCTGAGGTGGTTTCTCCGTAGATAATGCCACCTTAACACGATTCTTTACCCTACACTTTCTACTACCATTCATAACCTTAGGTATTACCATAATACATCTACTCTTCCTGCACGAAACAGGATCAAACAACCCAACAGGATTAAACTCAAACACCGATAAAATCCCATTCCACCCTTACTTTTCATACAAGGACCTCCTTGGCCTAATAATAACGCTCACCCTTCTTTTATTTGTCACCATATTCTACCCAAATCTACTAGGAGACCCAGACAACTTCACACCAGCCAACCCATTATCTACCCCACCCCACATCAAACCAGAATGATATTTTCTATTTGCATACGCAATCCTACGATCCGTCCCAAATAAATTAGGGGGTGTATTAGCCCTACTATTCTCAATCCTAGTACTCCTCACCCTACCAATACTACACACATCAAAGCAACGAACATTAACATTCCGTCCTATCACACAAATACTATTTTGATCATTCGTAGCCAACATCATATTACTAACATGAATTGGAGGACAACCTGTAGAAAACCCATTCATCTACATCGGCCAAGTAGCCTCCATTCTCCACTTCACAATTTTACTCATACTCATACCAATCTCAAACATAATTGAAAACAAAATCATAAACTAAACCACTCAAGTAGCTTAAACAACAAAGCGTTGGTCTTGTAAACCAAAGACTGAAGGCCATTAACCTTCCTAGAGTACATCAAAAGAAAAGGAATTAAACCTTTATCCCCGATCCCCAAAACCGGAATTTTCAAATAAACTATCCTTTGCACACACTTTTTTCCTCTCCCGCACTTATAGACCATAAGGTCCCCCTTTTACACTTTTTTTCCTCTCCCGCACTTATAGACCATAAGGTCCCCCTTTTACACTTTTTTTCCTCTCCCGCACTTATAGACCATTTTACACTTTTTTTCCTCTCCCGCACTTATAGACCATAAGGTCCCCCCTTTACACTTTTTTTCCTCTCCCGCACTTATAGACCATAAGGTCCCCCCTTTACACTTTTTTTCCTCTCCCGCACTTAAGAGACATTATGCCCCTAAGACTATCTATGTATTATTGTGCATTCATATATTTTCCCCAAGCATATCACCAATAATATCAATGTTAACCGTACTAAATACATTATATAGTTAATCTTACATAAAGTCGTTCACCCCATGAGCAATTGTTAAGAGATATATCAGACAATGGATTAAGGACACACTTATTCGCAATAGTTCCACAACATGAATATCGCTACAGTACCAGGTTATTTATTAATCTACCTATTCACGAGAGATAAGCAACCCTTGTTAGTAAGATACTCCATTACCAGTTTCAGGCCCATTTATAGTTGGCGTACATAACTGATCTTATCCAGGCATTTGGTTGTTTTTTCAGGCACATTAAATTATTAAAGTTCATACGGTTCTTTTTAAAAGGCCAACGGTTGATGTGTTCTATACATTTAATCTCATAACCCAGACATCAATTGCTTACAGGCATATAGTAGCTCTTTTTTTCTCTTTGTAATCTCAGGCCCACATAGAATGATATCTGCCGACTCAATGAAACTGGACTTACGTTCAAATTGCTTGGTTTTACATATACACTAATAGGTATTAATTCATTAATGCTCGATGGACATAAACATTTCAAAAAATCCGTGACACTACTTTCCAACCATAAGACTATAATACAAATAATACAAAAAATTTTTAAGTTAAACCCCCCTACCCCCGTTAAACTAACATTACTCCGCACAGCCATCTACTCTCGTCAAACCCCAAAATCCGAGACTGACTACACTGACATAATACTAGCTTTTGTAAGTATAAACTCAATTAACAACTTACATATATATATATATATAATTTAAACTATTAAATATATTTTACCTTATAGTACAGCACTGCAAACAAATAAATTATAACATCGACACAGTACATACCGTTATATTTTATATTATATTATATTATATTATATTATATTATATTATATTATATTATATTATATTATATTATATTATATTATATTATATTACACCAAGTACATTGCCAA